TTGATCTGGATGGCGGAACGGACCCGAGACCAATTCATCTATTCGAAAAAGTTATAAATTATGGCTACAACCGAAATCGAAATTGAATTGAAAGAGTCAACATTCGCCCGCGAAACCTTTCTTTTCTTGGATTACTAAATTTGGGTCAATTAAAGATGCTAAGACGGTTAAATTCAAGGAGAAAACAAAAGAAAGATTCATTTTAAGATTCTCAAAACCAATAAAATGATATCTATATTTCATAGAAATAGTTCTTTTAGGTCTTTCACTATACGATAGAAAGAAGATACAAATTACTACTAGATTTGAGATCGATTCGCTGAACTCCATACTTCGATATATTACTTATACTTATGAAATCGATGGATATCGTATGAACTACAAGTCTATCTTAATTCAAATTCTATTCTATCTAAATTTCCTTAAAATTCCCTATTTTTGAATCTTTGTTATTCGCGAGGAGCCGGATGAGAAGAAACTCTCACGTCCGATTCTGGAGTAGAGATGGAATTCAAACCCAACCATCAACTATAACCCCAAAAGAACCAGATTCCGTAAACAACATAGAGGAAGAATGAAGGGAATTTCTTATCGAGGTAATTATATTTGTTTCGGTAAATATGCTCTTCAGGCACTTGAACCCGCTTGGATCACATCTAGACAAATAGAAGCAGGTCGACGGGCAATGACACGAAATGCACGCCGCGGTGGAAAGATATGGGTCCGTATATTTCCAGACAAACCGGTTACAGTCAGAGCCGCAGAAACACGTATGGGTTCGGGTAAAGGATCGCCTGAATATTGGGTAGCTGTTGTTAAACCAGGTCGAATACTTTATGAAATCGGTGGCGTAACAGAAAATATAGCTAGAAGGGCTATTTCAATAGCAGCGTCCAAAATGCCTATCCGAACTCAATTAATTCTTTCGGGATAAAATTTGGAAATGTAAAAGAAAAAGACAAAAGCAAAAAAATCGCTTTTGGGGATACAAACGAATCGAAGGTGCAGGTTTGGTTTTTGGGACAAACAATATTTCTTTTTTTCTTCGCCCTTTACTTTGCCTAAAAAAATAATCAAAAAAATGATATGATTCAACCTCAGACCTATTTGAATGTAGCGGATAACAGCGGTGCTCGCAAATTGATGTGTATTCGAATCATAGGAGCTAGCAATCGTCGATATGCTCATATTGGTGACGTTATTGTTGCTGTGATCAAAGAAGCAGTTCCGCAAATGTCGCTAGAAAGATCAGAAGTGGTCAGAGCTGTAATTGTACGTACTTGTAAAGAACTCAAACGCGACGACGGTATGATAATACGATATGATGATAATGCCGCAGTTGTCATTGATCAAGAAGGCAATCCAAAAGGCACTCGAGTTTTTGGTGCGATTGCAGAGGAATTGAGACAGTTCAATTTTACCAAAATAGTTTCATTAGCTCCCGAAGTATTATAAAACGAGACCCTAATCTAGTTCCATGATAATATCATTCCAGAAAGAATATAGTTATATTTAGGATAGTTATTTGAAAGAAATCAATTAAGATTCAGTTAGTAGATTGTGTCTCACGCCTATACCTTGAAAAATGCATAGTCATAACCAAAGAAAAAATAAGAAAAACATGTTGATTATATCAAAATTGGGAGGGACCAATACTTTAATTCATTATGGCTAAGGATACTATTGCTGACATACTAACCTCGATACGAAATGCTGAGATGAATACAAAAAGAGTTGTTCGAATAGCATTTACGAATCTCAGCGAAAGTCTTGTTAAAATACTTTTACGCGAGGGTTTTATCGAAAACGTGAGAAAACATCGAGAAAACAACAAATCTTTTTTGGTTTTAACCCTACGCTATAGAAGGAATCGGGACGAGCCTTATAGAAATCGAAAAGTTTTAAATTTAAAACGCATCAGTCGACCCGGTCTACGAATCTATTCTAACTATCAACGAATTCCTAGAATTTTAGGCGGGATGGGAATTGTAATTCTTTCTACTTCTCGAGGTCTAATGACAGACCGAGAGGCTCGATTAGAAAGAATAGGTGGAGAATGTTTGTGTTATATATGGTAATACTTCTAATATCCAAATGAAATTCGCAACTTTCTATTTGTGACAAAGAAAGGGGACAGGTTGTCTAATATCGTATCTCATCTACGACCTCATCTTTGAAAACGACATCTATGGTTTTAGATCGTCCAGGATAAAGAAGTTGATCTAGAATAAAAGAGGTTTTCGTTTAACTGAAAAACAGAAATCGATTCTGGAAAGTTTAATTAAAGAATCCGTTCTCAACGACATCTTTGGGGTTCATTTAGATAATAATGATCTAATTCTCGGTTATATTTCGGGAAAGCTACCACTTAGGTTTATTATAATACAACGAGTCTTCAATTAGTCGAATTTTTGACTTTGCGAAAAATAAGAATCAAAAATTTTGGTATTTTTTTTCAACTTCAACATTTTCAACATTCATTCAATATGATTCGAAATAC